AGATCACATTCGAATTCGAACCAGTGGATAAGCTAGATAAAGAGACAAAATAAGCGCGTATAATTCAGCAATTCCTGTTTGTTCTCCTAATTGATTGCAATGAAACTTGGCCCAATCTTTTCCTCAAAAAAAGAAAGATTGGGCCGAATCGGATAAAGTATAAACATCTTATACTAATCCTATACTATGAACTATGAGGGTCTTGTGTATTTGCATATATCTTTTTTTATATGTACAGACCTTACGATATACAATACGATATACAAGTACATACAAAATCGAAACATAAGAAGATAAGATCGAAGGAAGACTAAACAACTTATCTATTCTATTATTTCTTGTTGGAGCCGTAGACTGAATTATGGATCCTTGGGATTGGATTGGTGGATCATTTTATATTCATTAGTTTCAGGCCATAGATCAAGCCAAGGAAAGGATTCCTTCTACCCCTATCCTGTATATTGTCTTTTTCGTTCCCTGTTGTAATAGAAACTCATTTTCTTATTTGACTATATGACACGAGATTCTACGAGACGAGAATTCATTTTTAATTTATGGGAAGAAACAACTATGTATCTTTTTGAAGAGAATTGAAAGTTTTACATGAGAAAAACCTGTCTTTATATATCATATATCTTTTTTGAGGAAAAGATTCTATCATAATCTCTATCATAATATTGAAAAGATTCACCGGATTCCTCAAAAAGAGAATCTTTTCTTTTCAAGACTCGCTCGTTTTTCATTAACAATCTGAATGATTGGATCATATACTTCATTTGAATTCTGATGAGAAATAAAAAGAAAAAAAAAATAGTAAAATGATTTTTTCTTCTTCATCGAATGACTATTCATCTATTAGTATTAGGTTTTTATCAAATAGGGGGCAGAAAGAATCTATGGAAAAATGTTGGTTCAATTCGATGTTGTCTAACAAGAAGTTAGAACATAGGTGTGTACTAAGTAAATCAATGGATGATAGTCTTGATGCTCTTGGACATACCAGTGGAAGTGAAGAAACTATTCTAAATGATGCGGAGAAAAAGATTCCTAGTTGGGACAGTTATAGTTTCAGTAATATTAATTATCTAAATTATTTATTTGATAGCAGGAATATTTGGAGTTTGATCTCTGATCATACTTTTTTAGTTAGAAATAGTAATGGTGACACTTATTCTGTATATTTTGATATTGAAAATCAGATTTTTGATATTGACAATGCTAGTTTGAGTGAACTAGAGATTCTTTTTCCTAGTTATTTGAATAGTGGGTCTAATAGTAGTAATTACTACTATTATTATTCCATGTATGATACTCAATCTAATTGGAATAATCACATTAATAGTTGCATTGATAGTTATCTTCGTTTTGAAATCAATAGTGACATTTACAGTGGTATCGACAGTTACATTTTTAGTTTCATTTGTACGGAAAGTATAAGTAGTATTGAAAGTGGAAATTCTAGTATCAAAACTAGTAGCAGTTATTTCAATAAAAGAGAAAGATCTAATGATTTCGATATAAATACAAAATACAAACAGTTATGGGTTCAATGTGAGAATTGTTATGGATTAAATTATAAAAAATTTTTTAGTTCAAAAATGAATATTTGTGAACACTGCGGATATCATTTGAAAATGAGTAGTTCAGATAGAATCGAACTCTTTATTGATCCTGGCACTTGGGAGCCTATGGATGAAGATATGGTTTCTATGGACCCCATTGAATTTCATTCAGAGGAGGAACCTTATATGGATCACATCTCTTTTTATCAAATAAAAACGGGTTTAACTGAAGCTGTTCAAACGGGCGTAGGTCAACTAAATAGTATTCCCATAGCAATTGGAGTTATGGATTTTCAGTTTATGGGAGGTAGTATGGGATCCGTAGTAGGTGAGAAAATCACCCGTTTGATCGAGTATGCTACTAATCGATCTCTACCTGTCATTATTGTGTGTGCTTCTGGAGGAGCACGCATGCAAGAAGGGAGTTTGAGCTTGATGCAAATGGCTAAAATATCTTCTGCTTCATATGATTATCAATCAAATAAAAAGTTATTCTATGTATCAATCCTTACATCTCCTACAACTGGCGGAGTTACAGCAAGTTTTGGTATGTTGGGAGATATCATTATTGCTGAACCTAATGCCTACATTGCGTTTGCGGGTAAAAGAGTAATTGAACAAACATTGAAAAAGACAGTACCCGACGGTTCACAAGTGGCTGAGTATTTATTTGATAAGGGCTTATTCGACCCAATCGTACCACGTAATCCTTTAAAAGGTGTTCTGAATGAGTTATTTCAGCTACATGGTTTCCTTCCCTTGAATCAAGATTAAAAAAAAGATTGAAATTCTTCATTTTCAAATGGAAATATAGCACTAGCTTCAGTTATTTTTATTTGTAGCGAATACGCATTTAGTTCATTATAATGAAAAAAAGAAAACTAAGAAGATGGTGTTTTCTTTGGAGACATCCGTTATAAGTGTAGTAAGAGTTAGAAGTTTTGGATAATGACTTTTTGCCCCGGATCCCTTTTTTATTCTACCTCTCTTCCTGATTAGGAATAAGCATCCCTCTATCCACAAGATAAAAAAGAATTTCTTTCTCCTTCCGAGAAATCCGGGAAATAAAAATAAATTTCTCCGTCCTTTTGACATATTCATATATAGAACAACGAAAAATAGATAAAAAAAGATATCGAAAAAATGAAAAGAAAATATTAAATAAAAAGAAATAAGAAATCTCAAATCAAAGAAATAAAATAGAAATATTCAAATAACAAATAATAAGAATATAGAAGTTCTTTCTATTTAGCGAAAACCCCCGTTTTTCACTAGGAATCCCTGTTTGTTGGATAAGATTGGTTAAAGTCGGGAACTCATAAGAAACTCTTTTCTATCTTTCCTTTCAAAACAAAAAAGGTGTTTTGAAAGGAAAGATAGAAAGACGATGAAGATAAGGATGGGAGAAGAAGAATCCAATTTCTTAAAGCGGATTCTCATAAATATTCGTGTAGAAAGAGAAATAGGTACACTTCATTGAGTTCTACATTCGTTATTGATTATGAAATACTTCATATTAATATTATCTATCTAATAGATAGACTTATCATAAGATATCTTTATAATTATAATAGGTACAAATATGAAATTGAGGTACCCATTCTATGATAGATTTTAACCTTCCCTCTATTTTTGTTCCTGTAGTGGCCCTAGTCTTTCCGGCAATCGCAATGGCTTCTTTATCTCTTTATGTCCAAAGAAATAAGATTGTCTAAATATGATGGGACCAAATCTCATCAATTTATTTCAAAACTGGATCATCATACAGATACTTTTTTAATGTAATATGGTAGGATATATGATATGTGGCTTTTCCGAAAACAAATGGAAGAGTTGTTTTGTTATGTATGCCGATGCCTAATATACGCATTAATGCATGTATATGCGGTTATAGCTTAATCAATTAAATGATTAAATTCAAAATGATCAGCAAATCTTTTTTGAAAAATATTTGAAATAGAAACTCAATTTATCTAACCAATTATTCCTAATAGTTCCTTGTTGGAATGCTGCTAGTTGATGAAAGTTACTTCGGGATCAAGCAATAAAAGTCGAGTCAAATCCTTTTGGATTATTCTCTCAATTCCAATCGAATGCAATTGGATCTAGTATAGTATGAACTGGCGATCAGAACATATATGGATAGAACTTATAACGGGGTCTCGAAAAACAAGTAATTTTTGCTGGGCCTGCATCCTTTTTTTAGGTTCACTAGGATTCTTAGTGGTTGGAACTTCCAGTTATCTTGGTAAAAATCTGATATCCGTATTTCCGTATCAGCAAATTCTTTTTTTCCCACAAGGGATCGTGATGTCTTTTTATGGGATCGCAGGTCTATTCATTAGTTCTTATTTGTGGTGCACAATTTCATGGAATGTAGGTAGTGGTTATGACCAATTCGATAGAAAAGAAGGGATAATGTCCCTTTTTCGTTGGGGATTTCCTGGAAGAAATCGTCGCGTCTTCCTTCGTTTCTTTCTGAAAGATATCCAATCAATCAGAATGGAGGTGAGAGAGGGTCTTTTTCCTCGTCGTGTCCTTTATATGGAAGTCAGGGGCCAAGGAGCTATTCCCTTGACCCGTACTGATGAGAATTTGACTTCACGAGAAATTGAACAAAAAGCTGCCGAATTGGCCTATTTCTTGCGCGTACCCATTGAAGTATTTTGAAATGAACTGAAGAATAAATCTCAGCATGAGAGAAGAAACTTAATACATCTCAAAAGCAGGAGGACGTATATGGAACAATATTAATAAAATCTAATATAACTAATCAAATAAAATATATTAAAAAAAGAGAATAGAAACTATTTGTACACAAAAACTATTTTGTATACGCATATACATGGTATCCAGCTTCACTCTTTATACTAGTAAAAGGTCTAATAATTATAGATTCATCAAATATCCTAACATGTCTTTTGTTTTCGTAAAACATAATTCCTCTTTTTAGGCCTTTGAATTGATACCCTATCCCCGCGCTGCGGTTAGACAGTGAAATCTTTCGAATTCAAAATAGAAATAAAAGAATTAAAAGATCCGGTAGGGTTCGTCTTTAAATCCAAATTCTATTCGTTAGTTCAAATGGGTTTTCGAGTCTTCATCGAAAGGAATAAATGAAGGGGAAATTGGTTACAATTTGCCTAATTGTGATCTCTGGAATATGGAAAAAATATTTACTTCTTTTTTTTTCATTTGAAAAGGGCCCTTCTTCTATGTTCTATTCTAGATTATTCTAGATCCAAAGACTCAATTCTTACACAAAAACAAAAATAGGAAAAGATCCATAGGTTCGATACCTTATTCTTGTTTTCTTGTTAGAGTTATAGGCTCTTGTTATATAATTCGTGCTTCATAGAAATCTCAGATAGAATCGACGAATGAAACAGGTTCATTAACAATTCACATCATGGATACAGAATGAAAAAAAAGAAAGCATTGGCTTCCCTCCCATATCTTGTGTCTATACTCTTTTTGCCCTGGTGGATTTCTCTATCATTTAAGAAATGTCTAGAAACTTGGGTTATTAATTGGTGGAATACCAGGCAATCCGAAATCCTTTTGAATGATATTCAAGAGAAAAATGTTCTAGAAAAATTTCTGGAATTAGAAGAACTATTCCTGTTGGACGAGATGATAAAGGAGTACTCGGAGACACATATGCAAAGACTTCGTATAGGAATGCACAAGGAAACAATACAATTGGTCCAAAGACACAATGAATCTCATTTCCATATCATTTTGCATTTCTCTACAAATCTAATCTGTTTCGCTATTCTAAGTGGTTATTTTTTTCTGAGTAATGAAGAACTTTTCATTCTAAATTCTTGGATTCAGGAATTTCTCTATAACTTAAGTGATACAATCAAAGCTTTTTCGATTCTTTTAGTTACTGATTTATGGATCGGATTTCACTCGACCCATGTTTGGGAACTAATGATTGGTTCGATCTACAGCGATTTTGGATTGGCTCAGAATGATCAGATTATATCTGGTCTTGTTTCCACTTTTCCAGTGATTCTAGATACAATTGTGAAATATTGGATCTTCCATTTTTTAAATCGTGTATCTCCTTCGCTTGTAGTAATTTATCATTCAATGAATGAATAATTCATTAGATCTTTTTCTTTATACTTCTACCTTCCTTATTCACTTCAAGGTATTCATACTTCATACTATAGTACAATTCTTTCAGTACAATCAATACAATGACAAACTTGTGGATAGGGAATTCTACTAGATACCTATCAAATTTATTGTAGAAATTCCGGGGATCAATGATTGGACCATGCAAAATAGAAATACTTTTTCTTGGGTAAAAGAACAGATGACTCGATCCATTTATGTATCGATCATGATATATGTAATAACTCGAGCATCTATTTCAAATGCATATCCCATTTTTGCACAGCAGGGTTATGAAAATCCACGAGAAGCAACTGGGCGAATTGTATGTGCCAATTGCCATTTAGCTAATAAGCCCGTGGATATTGAAGTTCCGCAAGCTGTACTTCCTGATACTGTATTTGAAGCAGTTGTTCGAATTCCTTATGATATGCAACTGAAACAAGTTCTTGCTAATGGTAAAAAAGGAGCTTTGAATGTAGGAGCTGTTCTTATTTTACCCGAGGGATTCGAATTAGCCCCCCCCGATCGTATTTCTCCCGAAATGAAAGAAAAGATGGGCAATCTTTCTTTTCAGTGTTATCGTCCTAATAAAAGAAATATTCTTGTGATAGGTCCTGTTCCCGGTCAGAAATATAGTGAAATCGTCTTTCCTATTCTTTCCCCCGACCCTGCGACGAAAAAAGACGTTCACTTCTTAAAATATCCCATATATGTAGGTGGGAACAGAGGAAGGGGTCAGATTTATCCTGATGGTAGCAAGAGTAACAATACAGTTTATAATGCTACATCTGCTGGTATAGTAAGCAGAATAGCACGTAAAGAAAAGGGGGGATATGAAATAACCATAGTTGATGCATCAGAAGGACGTCAAGTGGTTGATATTATACCTCCAGGACCAGAACTTCTTGTTTCAGAAGGTGAATCCATCAAGCTTGATCAACCATTAACAAGTAATCCAAATGTAGGAGGGTTTGGTCAGGGAGACGCGGAAATAGTGCTTCAAGATCCATTACGAGTCCAAGGCCTTCTGTTCTTCTTGGCATCTGTGATTTTGGCACAAATCTTTTTGGTTCTGAAAAAGAAACAGTTTGAAAAGGTTCAGTTGTACGAAATGAATTTCTAGATCTAGAGATTCCTTAAAATAAAGTTGGTAAAAGTGCCAAAATCTTGTTGATCGATAGAATGATATATGATTCAAAAAATTCTATAAGTCTTTTCTTTGTTTTTTTTTTTTACTCTTTTTTCTTTTGCGGGATGTCTGAAACTCATTACTTGTATACCATTCCTAATGATAGAAAATAAGTATACAAATAGAAAGGAATAGAATACAAGGCAAGGAGGACGGGAAAAATGAAATTTCTAGAAAGTATTCTTAGTCTTCCTAATCGTCTATTCGATTCGATACAAGACGACACAAGAAAATTCTTTTCTTGTGTCGTCTTGTATCGAAAGAATCATGTCTCCTATTTGCCAAAGATTCTTATTCCTTGTTTTATTTTCCGGGTAGAATTGAACAAATAGAACTCCTTCAATTCACTTCAACTTATAACTTAGAAAAATAATTCAAACAAAAAAAGACTTATCTTGTTTTGTTTCGGCCGAAAAGTGGATTAGATCTTTACGCATATCCAATTCTTTCTTTATTATCTCATTACAGTTTTCTTTTTTTCTATTTCTATTATATATATAAAATAGAAATATAGAAATAGAGTTTTTTTCTTTTTCTTATTTGTTTTAGTTTAGTAGTTAGTAGAAATAGTTGAGTATAAAAAGAAAAGGATTTGCAGGATGTTTCATACGGATAAATCCA